GATCATTGAATCGTTTATTTCTCTTGAAATCTCTTCAATGTTTATTTCTACACACGTCTTTTTTTAGGAGGTCTACAGCCATTATGTGGCATAGGGGTTACATCCCGTACGAAACTTAAGAGTATACCACTTCTACGAATAGCTCGTAATGCTGCATCTCTTCCGAGACCAGGACCTTTTATCATAACTTCTGCTCGTTGCATACCTTGATCCACTACTGTACGAATAGCATTTCCTGCTGCGGTTTGAGCAGCAAATGGTGTCCCTCTTCTTGTACCCCTGAATCCACAAGTACCGGCAGAGGACCAAGAAACCACCCGACCTCGTACATCTGTAACAGTCACAATGGTATTGTTGAAACTTGCTTGAACATGAATAACTCCCTTTGGTATTCTACGTGCACTCTTACGTGAACCAATACGTCCATTCCTACGTGAACCAATTCTTGGTATAGGTTTTGCCATATTTTATCATCTCATAAATATGAGTCAGAGATATATGGATATATCCATTTCATGTTAAAACAGATCCTTTATTTTTATTTGTACATCGGGTCCTTTAGAGTCCCTTTTAGAAAGATTATCCTTGTCTTTGTTTATGTCTCGGGTTGGAACAAATTACTATAATTCGTCCCCGCCGACGGATCAGTCGACATTTTTCACAAATTTTACGAACAGAGGCCCTTATTTTCATATTTGTCATTCCTTACCTTAACTGAATTCCGAATCTATTTCTTGGAAGAAAATAAGTTTCTTGAGATTTTGAACTTCGAATTGTATCCCCATGAAAGGAATGTTGAAGTTGAAACAACTGCCTAATCGGTCGAATCCTTGTTGCGGAGTCTATAAATTATACGCCCTCTGGTGGAATCATAACGACTTACTTCAATTTTGACTCTATCTCCCGGTAGTATCCGTATAAAACTACGTCGGATCCTTCCTGAAACATAACCTAGAATCAGATCTTCATTATCTAAACGAACCCGGAACATACCATTGGGAAGTGATTCAGTAATTAAACCTTCATGAACCCATTTTTGTTCTTTCATTCCAGGTAAAACCCCCTTGAAGTATCAACTAATGGAGGAGGAGTGATATTAGACAACCCGTCCTTTCTCTTTTTTTTTTCACAAATAGGAAATTTCGGATCTAATTCGGATATTAGAAGGATTACCATATATAACACAAAATTTCTCCGCCGATTCCTTCTAGTCGAGCCTCTCGGTCTGTCATTATACCTCGAGAAGTAGAAAGAATTACAATCCCCATCCCACCTAAAATTCTAGGAATTCGTTGATAGTTAGAATAGATTCGTAGACCAGGTCGACTGATCCGTTTTAAATTTAAAATAGTTCTATATGGTCCTTTCCTATTCCTTCTATGTTGGAGGGTTAAAACCAAAAAATATTTATTGCTTTCCCGATGTTTCCTCACGTTTTCGATAAAACCTTCTCGTAAAAGTATTTTAACAATGTTTTCGGTGATGTTAGTAGATGCTATTCGAACTGTCCCTTTTCTATTCATGTCAGCATTTCGTATCGAGGTTATTATGTCAGCAATAGTGTCCCTACCCATGATGAACTAAAATTATTGGTGCCTCCAAATTTGGATATAATAAACATGTATTTATTTATGAATTATTAAAGGTATATACGTGAGACACAATCTACTAATTAATCTATTTCATTCAAATATCCCTATATCATAGTCTTATCTTATAATACCTCAGGGGCTAATGAAACTATTTTAGTAAAATTTAACTGTCTCAATTCTCGGGCGATCGCACCAAAAACTCGAGTTCCTTTTGGATTTCCTTCTTGATCAATGACAACTGCAGCATTGTCATCATATCGTATTATCATACCGTTGTCACGTTTGAGTTCTTTACAAGTACGTACAATTACAGCTCTGATCACTTCTGATCTTTCTAGAGGCATATTTGGTATTGCTTCTTTGATCACAGCAACAATAACGTCACCAATATGAGCATATCGGCGATTACTAGCTCCTATGATTCGAATACACATCAATTCTCGGGCCCCGCTGTTGTCCGCTACATTCAAATGGGTCTGAGGTTGAATCATATCATTTTTGAATCTCTTCTTTCAATGCAAAAAAGGGCGAAGGAAAAAAAAAGAAATATTCTTTGTCCAAAAAAAGAAACCTGCAATTTTTTTTTATTCCAAAGACCCCTTTTCTTTGGTTCTATATTTCTATCCCGAAATAATGAATTGAGTTCGTATAGGCATTTTTGACGCCGCTACTGAAATAGCCTTTCTGGCTATATTTTCTGCTACTCCGCCCATTTCATAAAGTATTCTACCTGGTTTAACAACAGCTACCCAATATTCGGGAGATCCTTTCCCCGACCCCATACGTGTTTCCGCAGGTCTTACTGTAACTGGTTTGTCTGGAAATATACGTACCCATATTTTTCCACCACGGCGTGCATTTCGTGTCATTGCTCGTCTCCCTGCTTCTATTTGTCTAGATGTGATCCA